AAAGACGTAAAATAGTTATTTGGGAACTATTTCAAGCAAATGCACATTCCCCCCTTTTCTTAGACAGATTTGACAAATCCTTCTTTTTTTCATTTTATATTTCCGGACTAATAAAACGAATTGTAAAAAAAAAACAAAAAGAACTTCAAAATTCAGATTATACCGAAAAAAAGTGGGATAAAATAAAAGATTACGAACACAAAAAGAAAGATAACGAGAGAGAAAATAAAAAAAAAGAAAAGGAACAAATCAGAATTGCAGAAATCTGGGATTCCATTCTTTTTGCTCAACCAATAAGGGGGTTGATGTTAATAATGCAGTCAATTATTAGAAAATATTTTCTATTGCCTTTATTGATAATAGCTAAAAATATCGGCCGTATATTATTTTTAAAACGTCCCGAGTGGTCTGAAGATATAAAGGAGTGGCGTCGAGAAAGACATATCAACTGCACCTATAATGGTGTTCAATTATCAGAAAAAGAATATCCTAAAAATTGGTTAACAGCCGGTATTCAGATAAAGATACTATTTCCTTTCAGTTTGAAACCTTGTCATAAGATCCGACCTTCTAAGATAAATAAGATAAATGCAAAGAAAGAAAAAGACACAATAGATTGTTTTTGTTTTTTAACGGTTTTGGGAAGGGAAACAGATTATCCTTTTGGTCCTCCCCGAAAAAAACCTTTCCTTTTTAAACCCGTTTTGAAAAAACTCGAAAAAAAATTTATAAAATTTCGAAAGAAACAAACAAAATTTTGGATAAAGGTCCCAAAAGAAAAATGGATTATAAAAAACTTTCCTTTTATAAAAATCTTAATAAAAAAACTTTCAAAAGTAAATCCAATTCTAGTATTCGGATGGAATGAAGATTCGCGTGAAATAAACAACGAAAAAGGTTCTATAATAAATAATCCGATTATTCATGAATCATCTATTAAAATCCGATCCATTGATTGGACAAATTCTTTACTAATAGAAAAAAAACTGAAAGATTTAACTGATAGAACAAGTACAATTAGAAATAAAATAGAAAGAATTACAAAAAACAACAAGGAGGTATTTAGTCCTCTAAAGATCAATATTAGTCCTAACAAAACCAGTTATAGTGCTAAAAGATTAGAAGCACAAAAAAATCTTTTTCAGATATTAAAAAGAAAAATTACTCGATTAATCCGTAAATCACATTTTTTTATAAAATTTCTCAGGGAAAGGATATACATAGATATATTTGTATGTATCAGTAATATTTACAGGATCAATACACAATTTTTTATTGAGTCCAAAAAAAAATCCATTGATGAATACATTTACAATAATGAAAAAAAGAAAGACAGACTTGATAAAAAAAATCAAAATAAAATCCCATTTATTTCGACTATAAAAAAATCACTTTCACTTTTGACTAGTAATATTAATAATTATAAAATATTTCTTGATTTATCCTTCCTCTCACAAACCTATGTATTTTACAAATTATCACAAACTCAAGTTATGAACTTGTATAAGTTCAGATCTATTCTTCAATATCCTGGAATATCTTTATTTATTAAAAATGAACTAAAAGATTCTTTTCGAACACACAGAAGAATTCCTTCAAAATTAAAGCATAAAAATTATGGAAGAAATGAATGGAAAAATTGGTTAAAGAATAATTACGATTTTTCTCATCTAAAATGGTTTGACTTAGTACCACAAAAGTGGCGAATTAGAAGCAATCAACTTTGTAAGATTGGTAATAAAAATTGTAACACAAAGGATTCATATGAAAAAGAAAATTATTCTAAAACCCATTTAATGGTATGGCCAAATAACAAAGAAAATGTTCAAAAAATCTATAGATATGATTTTTTATCATATCAATCAATTTATTCTGAAAATAAGAAGGACTCAGATATTTATGGGTTACCATTTCAAGTAAATAAGAATCAACAAAGTTCTGATACTTATAACTACAACACACATAAAAAAAAATTGGATATGTGGTCGAGTATTCCTATCATTAATTATTTAGAATTAAAAGATTTTATGGATATGGACAAAAATCCAGATAGAAAATATTTTGATTGGACAATTCTAAATTTTTGTCTGAGAAATAAAAGACATAAAGTCGACATTGAAGCCTGGTTCGATATCAGTACCAACAATAAGCAAAATATTAAGACTGAGACTGACAATTATAAAATTAATGATAAAACGGATAAGAAAGGTCATTTTGATTTCATAATTCATCAAGAAAGGAACGCATCCAATCAAATTTTTGATTGGATGGGAATGAATGAAGAAATACTAAAACGTCCCATATCCAATCTGGACTTTTGGTTCTTTCCAGAATTTTTATTATTTTATAATGCATATAAAATGAAACCGTGGGTTATACCAATTGAGTCACTTTTTTTTAATTTTAACGTACACAAAAATTTTCGTAAAATGAGGATAAAGCAAATAAAATTTTTTCAATTAACAAATAATAATCAATCGGTTCTCTCAACCCAACAAAATAAGATTTACAAAGATTATACAAGACCAAATATAAAAAAACAAGAAAAAATAAATACGGAAACAGAGTTTGATCTCCTACAAAAAAAGTATTTGCTTTTTCAATACAGATGGAATAATTTTTTGAACGAAGATCTTATGAATAATATCAAGGTATATTGTCTCCTGCTTAGATTGAGAAATCCAAAAAAAGTGGCCCTATCCTCTATGGAAAAGAAAGATTTGAATCTGGATAAAATCCTGATGCAGAAAGATTTCACTTTTACAGAATTGATCAAAAAAGGGATATTGATTATTGAACCCCTTCGTCTATCTGTAAAAGGTGATGGGCAATTTATTATGTATCAAACCATAGGTATTTCATTGATTCACAAGTGTAAAGATCAAAATAATAAAAAAAGATCTAGAGAAAATATGGATAAAAAAGAATTAATTGTAAAAAAACAAAAGATAGTGAAAAAAAAAGAAAAAAAGAAGTACGACTTGCTTGTTTCTGAAAATATTTTTTCGTCTAGACGTCGGAGAGAATTAAGAATACTAATTTGTTTCAATTCAAGGAATAGAAATTATATAGATAAAAATACAATATCTTTCGACAGAATCAAAAACTGTGATCAATTTTTGTATGAAAAGAAAGATATTGACAAAAATCAAATGAAATTAATTCAATTAAAATTATTTCTTTGGCCCAATTATCGAGTAGAAGATTTAGTTTGTATGAATCGTTATTGGTTTAATACTAATAATGGTAGTCGGTTCAATATGTTAAGGATAAATAGGTATCCACAATAGAAAATTCATTGATGAAACTTTTGTATTCTCTATTCCCCCACATACTTACTTTATACTATATATATCCTATACCGATATATATATCAAGTATATAAATGAAATAAACTTGTATATCCTATACCGATATATATATCAAGTATATAAATGAAATAAATGCACACACCTTGTCTTACATTCCATTCTGATACATGATACTAATTCACTGATGGATCAATTAGATGCAGAAATGAATCAATAAGGAAATTTGTGTACACCAGATTCAAAAAGCTCGCATTATTACTACTGATCAGTAAAATTCATATTCATAAAATAGGAAGTATAAGAATTTTTTATGGTAAAAAATTCATTCATATCTTTTATTTCGCAAGAAGAAAAAGAAGAAAACCGAGGATCTGTTGAATTTCAAGTATTCCGTTTTACCAAAACGATACGGAGACTTACTTCACATTTAGAATTACACAAAAAAGATTATTCATCTCAGAGAGGCCTACGGAAAATTCTGGGAAAACGCCAACGACTGCTGGCTTATTTGTCAAAAAAAAATAGAATACGTTATAAAGAATTAATCAGTAAATTGAATATTCGAGAACTAAAAACACGTTAATTTGAAGAGTCATTTTTAATTTATTCGATCTTGAATTTTGATAAATTTCTTTTTATTTTCAGCAATTCATGGAAGAAGGAATCCGGGAAAAACCTATGACTGTACCAACTAAAAGAAAAGACCTCATGATAGTCAATATGGGTCCTCAGCACCCATCAATGCATGGCGTTCTTCGACTCATCGTTACTTTAGATGGTGAAGATGTTATTGACTGTGAACCCATATTAGGTTATTTACACAGAGGAATGGAAAAAATTGCGGAAAACCGAACAATTATACAATATCTGCCTTATGTAACACGTTGGGATTATTTAGCTACTATGTTCACAGAAGCAATAACTGTAAATGCACCAGAGCAATTAGGAAACATTCAAGTACCTAAAAGAGCTAGTTATATAAGAGTTATTATGTTGGAATTAAGTCGGATAGCTTCTCATTTGTTATGGCTTGGTCCTTTTATGGCAGATATTGGTGCACAGACGCCCTTCTTCTATATTTTCAGAGAAAGAGAATTAATATATGATCTATTTGAAGCTGCCACCGGAATGAGAATGATGCATAATTATTTTCGTATTGGAGGAGTAGCTGCCGATCTACCTTATGGATGGATAGATAAATGTTTGGACTTATGTGATTATTTTTTAACCGTGATTACTGAATATCAAAAGCTTATTACACGAAATCCTATTTTTTTAGAAAGAGTTGAAGGAGTGGGCATTATTAGCGGCGAAGAAGCAATAAATTGGGGTTTGTCAGGACCAATGCTACGAGCTTCCGGAATCAAATGGGATCTTCGTAAAATTGATCATTATGAGTGTTACGACGAATTGGATTGGGAAATCCAATGGCAAAAAGAAGGAGATTCATTAGCTCGTTATTTAATACGAATTAGTGAAATGGCGGAATCCATAAAAATTATTCAACAAGCTCTAGAAGGAATTCCGGGGGGTCCCTATGAGAATTTAGAAATTCGCCGCTTTAATAGAGCACGAGATCCTGAATGGAATGATTTTGAATATCGATTTATTAGTAAAAAACCGTCTCCTACTTTTGAATTGTCGAAACAAGAGCTTTATGTAAGAGTCGAAGCTCCAAAAGGGGAATTGGGAATTTATTTGATAGGAGATCAAAGTGTTTTTCCTTGGAGATGGAAAATTCGTCCGCCGGGTTTTATCAATTTGCAAATTCTTCCTAAGTTAGTTAAAAGAATGAAATTGGCTGATATTATGACGATACTAGGTAGCATAGATATCATTATGGGAGAAGTTGATCGTTGAAATGATAAGTGATACAACAGAAGTACAAGCTATCAATTCTTTTTCTAGATTGGAATCTTTAAAAGAGATATATGAAACCATATGGATGCTTGTTCCTATTGTGATTCTTGTATTGGGAATTACAATAGGTGTACTCGTAATTGTGTGGTTAGAAAGAGAAATATCTGCAGGGTTACAGCAACGTATTGGACCTGAATATGCCGGCCCCTTGGGAATTCTTCAAGCTCTAGCGGATGGGACAAAACTACTTTTCAAAGAGAACCTTCTTCCATCTAGAGGCGATACGAGCTTATTCAGTGTCGGACCTTCAATAGCAGTCATATCGATTCTATTAAGTTATTCAGTAATTCCTTTTAGCTACCGTCTTGTTCTAGCCGATCTAAGTATTGGTGTTTTTTTATGGATCGCCATTTCAAGTATTGCTCCTATTGGACTTCTTATGTCAGGATATGGATCAAATAATAAATATTCTTTTTTAGGTGGTCTACGGGCTGCTGCCCAATCGATTAGTTATGAAATACCATTAACTCTATGTGTGTTATCAATATCTCTACGTGTGATTCGTTGGGACATCAACATTTATTGTATTGAATTTCTCGGTTTTTAGGAATGAACCTTAATACATTGAATAGATATCTTCTTTTTTATACACCCTTCAGGGTGATGTTATTCACTATTTGGGTTGATGAACTAAACAGATAGTTAGATGAGTGAAAGAAAACAGCTTTTAAATTTGCCGTAAAAAGGTTGAGTCTCATGTTCTATGTACAAGAGTTAAGTGAAAGTAAACCTAAAAGGGTTCCCCAAGACGAATTGATTAGTCATCATGTTTTGAAGCGGGTTGAAAAGAGAAACTCTATGGAGTTTTTACTATCCTTTGTATGTATTACCATACATGACATGGAGATTCCAAAAAAAAAAAAAGAGTGGATGATTAGGAACACCAAGGTACACAAAGGATTAGTAATAGAGATTATGTAAGTTATCCGAAAATCCATTTAGATTATCTAAAAGAAATACTAATTGGGGCTTTAATTTGGTAGAAACGATCAAGTCGTACTCCCCAGAATTCCGATCCAGAGTATGCTCCTATCCACCGATTAAATAAATGACTATCAGGAACGAAGTAATTCTTTACTTTTGTGAAAGGTTTTTTTCTGAGTAAGAATAAAAGAATTGAATTACAACAAAAAAAGATCTTTTTTTATTCTTGCGTTTCTATATCCATATTAATTGAGATTCAATTCTGATCATGATTCATGAATTAATGTATGTATCTGTTTCGTAATCAAAAATGATAAGATGAAATATCTATTTACATTGCTAAAAGCAGTATGTTATTTAAAGATGAAGTTCGTACTCAATTCAATAAAAAAAAATCCAACGGAATCAAATTTTTTATTCAATTACAAAGTAAAAGAAAAGATCAATTCAGAAGTGCTTTTTTAAAGTATAGCAGACAGAATTTCATTGGTATAATTCAGGAGTTTTCAATTTATTTGTACTTTTATCCTACAAACGGAGTAAGATGAAAGAATATCGAATTGGATGGTCCTTAGATTTATTTATGACCCTCGAGGAGCCGTATGAGGTAAAAATCTCACGTACGGTTCTGGAATAGCGATGATAACAGTGATCTTATCATCGACTATGATTATCTAATAGTTCAAGTACAGTTGATATAGTTGAGGCACAGTCAAAATACGGGTTTTGGGGATGGAATTTGTGGCGGCAGCCTATAGGATTTATCGTTTTTATAATCTCTTCTCTAGCAGAATGTGAAAGATTGCCATTTGATTTACCAGAAGCAGAAGAAGAATTAGTAGCAGGTTATCAAACTGAATATTCCGGTATTAAATTTGGTTTATTTTACGTTGCTTCCTATCTAAATTTACTAGTTTCTTCATTATTTGTAACAGTTCTTTACTTGGGCGGTTGGAATTTCTCTATTCCATACATATTTGTCCCTGAACTTTTGAAAATAAATGAAACAGATGGAGTCTTTGGAACAACAATTGGTATTTTTATTACATTAGCTAAAACTTATTTTTTCTTGTTCATTTCTATCGCAACAAGATGGACTTTACCTAGGCTAAGAATGGACCAACTTTTAAATCTTGGATGGAAATTTCTTTTACCTATATCTTTAGGTAATTTATTATTAACAACTTCTTTCCAACTCTTTTCACTATAAAGAATTATACATAAATCCAATATATTGGATTTATTAGATTCACCTCAAACAAGAGAAAGAAACAAACATAAATTTTTTTATCGATATTTACGATATGCTCCCTATGGTAACTGGGTTTCTGAATTATGGTCAACAAACAGTACGGGCGGCAAGGTATATTGGTCAAGGGTTTATAATTACCCTTTCTCACGCGAATCGTTTACCTGTAACTATTCAATATCCTTATGAAAAATTGATAACATCAGAGCGTTTTCGTGGGCGAATACACTTTGAATTTGATAAATGCATTGCTTGTGAAGTATGTGTTCGTGTATGTCCTATAGATCTACCTGTTGTTGATTGGAAATTAGAAACTGATATTAGGAAAAAACGATTGTTTAATTACAGTATTGATTTCGGAATCTGTATATTTTGTGGTAATTGCGTTGAGTATTGTCCGACAAATTGTTTATCAATGACCGAAGAATATGAACTTTCTACGTATGATCGTCACGAATTAAACTATAATCAAATTGCTTTGGGTCGTTTACCAATATCAATAAATGATGATTATACAATTCGAACAATTTTGAATTCGCCTAAAATAGAAAATAACAGAGAAATCACTTGAATCAAGTGATTTAAGAAAAATTCCCAATTGCTAAAATTTTTGTTTTTATCTCAATTAAAAAAGTTTATTTTTTCTCTAAGAACTGCAAATCCCAACTGTTGCTTTGGTTGGTTGATGAGAATTCCAGATGAATTTGTATTAAAAATTTGTCTACCGTAACGATTTCAAAGATTTTCTTTTTATTAGGTTTAGATAAAAAAATATGATTGGTCTAATAACTTTGCCTACATCAATTCGAACTCATTAGGATTTCAGATTTCATTAAATTAGGAACGTATCATAAAAAGAGTAACTTCATTTCATTTTCCTGGTCAAGTCAATAAGATCATGAAACTTTTTATCTTTTATTTTACATAGAATGGATTTACCAGGACTAATACATGATTTTCTTTTAGTGTTTCTGGGATTAGGTCTTATATTAGGGAGTCTAGGAGTGATATTCTTTACCAATCTAATTTTTTCTGCCTTTTCCTTGGGATTGGTTCTCGTTTGTATATCTTTATTTTATATTCTCGCAAACTCTCAGTTTGTAGCTTCTGCACAGCTTCTTATTTACGTCGGAGCTATAAATGTGTTAATAATATTTGCCGTAATGTTCATGAATGGTTCAGAATATGACAAAGACTTGAATCTTTGGACTGTTGGCGATGGGGTTACGTCCTTAGTTTGTACAAGTATTTTTATTTCATTAATTACTACTATTCTAAATACATCATGGTACGGAATTATTTGGACTACAAAATCAAACCAGATTCTAGAACAAGATTTAATAAATAATAGTCAACAAATTGGAATTCATTTATCCACAGATTTTTTTCTTCCATTTGAACTCATTTCGATAATTCTTTTAGTTGCTTTGATAGGTGCAATTGCTGTCGCTCGTCAATCATGAATTTTTTCAATAAAACCAGCAATTCCAACGAAATCAATGTTTTATCCTATCTATTTCCATTTTAATTTATGTATTTTTTTATGTATAAATGGAAATGTCGACCTATTACCAATATATTCTATTTCTTTATTCGGTATTTATTCTAATTTGTTATATTTTAGTTAATCAAAAAAAAAAAATACAAATAAGTTTAATTGTTGTTCAGATTGAAATAAAATGAATCAAGATTGATAAGGAGTTGGTCAATTTAATGATGCTCGAACATGTACTTGTTTTGAGTGCCTATTTATTTTCTATTGGTATCTATGGATTAATCACGAGCCGAAATTTGGTTAGAGCTCTTATGTGTCTTGAACTTATATTAAATGCAGTTAATCTCAATTTTGTAACTTTTTCTGATTTTTTTGATAGTCGCCAATTAAAGGGAAATGTTTTCTCAATTTTTGTTATAGCTATTGCAGCCGCTGAAGCAGCTATTGGACCAGCTATTGTTTCATCAATTTATCGTAACAGAAAATCAACTCGTATCAATCAATCGAATTTGTTAAATAAGTAGTCTTTCTTGTAAAAATGTAATAAATAAAAGTATTTTGGACGTTTTTTGTGTTCTATAAACCGATCCAGAATAGGTTGATTCAAAAAATTCTGGTATATCATCGATTCATCTAGTTTTTGAGTTTGAATATGTGATTCATTTACAAGTTTATACTAGATCGAAAATTAAGAAAGTAAAAAATTTTTATAGATCCAATGTCACATTCAGTAAAGATTTATGACACATGTATAGGATGTACTCAATGTGTCCGAGCTTGTCCCACAGATGTATTAGAAATGATACCTTGGGACGGATGTAAAGCTAAGCAAATAGCTTCTGCCCCAAGAACAGAGGACTGTGTTGGTTGTAAGAGATGTGAATCTGCTTGTCCAACAGATTTTTTGAGCGTTCGAGTTTATTTATGGCATGAAACAACTCGAAGCATGGGTCTAGCTTATTGATATGATAAATTCTAGAAAACTCCACTTGAATTCATAATCCATTTTCGTTTTTTTACCGACAAAACCCCGCGCTCGAAAAGAAAAAACTGTATATTTCTTTTCGAGTACGGGTTTTTGGTCCAAGTGTATCTTGTCTTTACCACGAATTCTTTTCCTTGGTTAACAATAATTGTAGTTTTGCCTATATTTGCGGGTTTTTTCATTTTCTTTCTTCCTCATAGAGGGAATAAAGTAATGAGGTGGTATACTCTATGTATATGTGTATTAGAACTCCTTCTAACAACCTATGCATTCTGTTATCATTTTCAATTGGATGATCCATTAATTCAACTAGCAGAAGATTATAAATGGATCAACTTTTTTGATTTCCACTGGAGATTAGGAATAGACGGGCTTTGTATAGGCCCCATTTTATTGACGGGATTCATCACGACTTTAGCTACTTTAGCGGCTTGGCCAGTTACTCGAGATTCGCGATTATTCCATTTCCTGATGTTAGCAATGTACAGTGGTCAAATAGGATTATTTTCTTGTCAAGACCTTTTCCTTTTTTTTATAATGTGGGAATTAGAATTAATTCCTGTTTATCTACTTTTATCTATGTGGGGAGGAAAGAAACGTCTATACTCAGCTACAAAGTTTATTTTGTACACTGCAGGGGGTTCCATTTTTCTATTAATGGGAGTTCTGGGTATTGGTTTATATGGTTCCAATGAACCAACACTCAATTTTGAAAAATTAACTAATCAATCATATCCTGTAGCATTAGAAATAATATTTTATATTGGATTTCTTATTGCTTTTGCTGTTAAATTACCGATTATACCCCTCCATACATGGTTACCGGATACTCATGGAGAAGCACATTACAGTACATGTATGCTTCTAGCCGGAATCTTATTAAAAATGGGAGCATATGGATTGGTTCGTATAAATATGGAATTATTACCCCACGCTCATTCTAGATTTTCTCCTTGGTTGCTGATAATAGGCACAATTCAAATAATCTATGCAGCTTCAACATCTCTCGGACAACGTAATTTAAAAAAAAGAATAGCCTATTCCTCTGTATCTCATATGGGTTTCATAATTATAGGAATTAGTTCTATAACCGATACGGGACTCAATGGAGCCATTTTACAAATAATTTCTCATGGATTTATTGGTGCTGCGCTTTTTTTCTTAGCAGGAACGAGTTATGATAGAATACGTCTTGTTTATCTCGACGAAATGGGCGGAATAGCTATTTCAATGCCAAAAGTCTTTACACTCTTCAGTAGCTTTTCAATGGCTTCCCTTGCCTTACCAGGCATGAGTGGTTTTGTTGCAGAATTAATTGTATTTTTTGGGATAATTACTAGCCAAAAATACCTTTTAATGTCAAAAATACTCATTACTTTTGGAATGGCCATTGGAATGATATTAACTCCTATTTATTCATTATCTATGTTACGTCAAATGTTCTATGGATACAAGTTATTGAATATTCCAAACTCTTATTTTTTTGATTCTGGACCACGGGAATTATTTATTGTAATCTCTATTTTTCTACCAGTAATAGGTATTGGCCTTTACCCCGATTTCGCTCTGTCACTATCAGTTGAAAAGGTAGAAGCTATTCTATCTAATTATTTTTAGTGATAGATTTCACACGAAAAAAAAAATTATTACTTTTATGTAAAATGAAAAAAAGGAAGTATAATCAGATCATTTGACATTTGTGAGAACCATTTGAATCACTACACTACTTGATTTAAATGGTTCTCGACGAAGGTTGCTTATTTCTAGATGTAATATGTCTGGTCTATTTTTATATTCGTCAGGTCTTTTCTTCAATTAGATGGTTGTTAATGTAAAAGAACCATAACTATGTAGCCCTATTCCTAATAGATTAACCCCAAAATAGCATATCCAAATTATAAGAAACCCTATAGAAGCCACAATCGCCGAATTTGCGCCTTTCAAATTAGTATTGGTTCTAATATGTAAATAAATTGCGAATATGGTCCAAGTAATAAAAGCCCATGTTTCTTTTGGGTCCCAATTCCAATATGATCCCCATGCCTCATTCGCCCATACTGCTCCTGAAAGGATACCTATCGTTAAAAAGAGAAACCCTAAACTAATAACACGGTAACTCCAATGATCCAGTTGTTGAATCAACTGGGACCTGTAATAATTTGTAAAAGAAAAAAGAGAAGTCCTTTGTAAAATAGTGGATTTTATAGTGATATATTGGATCTCGCTTAAAAAAAAAGACTCATTTAATAAATTTTTTATTTTACCAAAACTACTTATATTTTTTTGAAATGTAATGACTAAAAGTGCTACTGATAATAAGGATCCGCATAAAAGAGCTGCATAACCCAATACCATCATACTTACATGCATCATTAACCATTGGGATTGGAGAGCGGGTACTAATATTTTTGATTGATGCATTTCAGTTAAAAGGCCCGAAGTAGCAAAACCTTGAGTAAAAATAGCACTTGGTGCAGTTATTGCACTTAAATGAGTTTTCTGGTTTTGAAAATAAGGAATCATATGAATAATGTAGAAACTCCATGAAAGGAAGATTAATGATTCATATAAATCACTTAATGGAAAATGTCCTGAATAAATCCAACGAGTGAATAATAATCCTGTTATACAGAAAAAAGTCACTATCATGCCTTTTTCTAATGAATCAGATAGGGTTACTGTTTCATTGACTAATAAAGTGATCAAATGAATTGTAATTACAATTGAAACGATTGAAAAAGAAATATGAGTTAAAATATGCTCTAAAATGGAAAATATCATAAAAAAGTCCCTTAATTTAAAATTACGAAAATCCAGAATTCAATTCAGTTCCATATTCATTATAGGATTATTCAATTTTTTTTATATTTGATAATGGATCGATTAGAATTTAGAAAGTGCGATGCCGCCACTCGGATTCGAACCGAGATGCTCTAGCACTGCTTCCTAAGAGCAGCGTGTCTACCAATTTCACCATAGCGGCTTGTTAAATAATACTAGCCTATTTTGATTCAATCGTCGAGATTGAGGTAATTAATCTAATATTTTTCGAGCACATTACATTCAAATGAAAAGTTGTTCAAATTCCGATTTGAGCGTTCAATACGAAGACTTATTTTCGTTTTACTAAATATTTTTCTATATTTGCTTTTCGATAGATATAAAAAGAGGTTTTTATATCTATCGAAATAGATTGATGAGGAAAATAAAAACCCCCATCCCGGAAATGATAAAATATACAAAAAAGATAATTAAATCATCTATTTTTTTTTAAGTAATTTTTTAAAGTAGACAGAAGAGTTCGTATTTGACATATCATAAGAGCGAAGTTAGTTCCATTTTCTATTGATCAATTCAACACATTAGGGAATGCAAATTATTCATTCTATATGAAAATCAAATAAATTCTTTTCATTTTATATAAAACCCAATGACATTTTTTTATTATCTATACCAGTTTTGGGGAATCCGATCGATTCAGATTATTCCAACGTTTGATTACTTATCGAAAAAATTTTTTGAATTCCCATTCGAAAGAGATACTGCTAACGAGAATGCTTTTAATGCTACCCAATATCCCTTTCTTTTCCAAATATTTTTACGAATACGTTTTTTTGAAATAGAAGTACGTTTTTTTGGAACTGCCATTCAAAAATAAATAGGTTACTTATTTTTATAGTTGGATGTGAAAGACATCTATTGTTCAAAGCAAAGAAATCGTTTCTTTTTAATATTTATTTAGTTTCTAGGTGATACTCTATATTATGAAATAAAGAATTAAACTTTCAACTTATATTTCTATTTATTTTTTTTTTTTTTTTATGTTACATTGAATTTACATGTCATCGAAAAACCATAGTGAAAGATTTTTGTTTCAATTCAATGTTCAAATTAAAGTTGGCTTACTTAATAGATAATAGAAAAACTTTCATTTTTATTTAATTTCTTTTAAAATGGAAGTTATATAAGTACTGATAAAGGATTTGACACATTGGAGTCTCACCTCCCCCTTTTTTATTCTATGTTATGTAAACTAGTTTTTATGTAAAGTAGAAAGTAAAGTGACGGATATATAAAAATGTTTTAGTTCAATATTGAATATAATACAATTTCAAAATTTGACAGATAATTAGTGCATAATTCGGAATAAAAAAATGAAAGAGTTCCGAGTTTTTTGTATAAATTTTCTCTTTTAGTAGACCCTAGGACTAGGATTCATTATGCATTTTTTTTTATCTACATTTTCTATCTGTGAATTTCTCATAATAAAAAATTTTTTCTCTATTCACAGGCTTGAATAGTTTATTTAATAACTAACACTTTGATTAATAACTTTGTAACTTGAGCATTTGACCAATTAGAATTTATTGATTTGAATATTACAAAAGCTTTCATTCTAATAATTTAATTTAAAATAGGAAATTAAAAATTTTATTTTAATTTATTACATATCTTTGTTTTTTATTGACTTCTTTTTAAAGAGGTAAGAACCAGTGAATTGAAAACAATTAATGAAAAATTAAAAGTTTTATTTTTTATGGAACATATATACGAATATACATGGATCATACCTTTTATTCCACTTCCAGTTCCTTTTTTAATAGGAGCCGGAATTCTTTTTTTTCCGACAGCAACAAAAAAATTTCGTCGTATGTGGGCTTTTTCTAGTATTTTGTTTTTAAGTATAGTTATGCTTTTTTCAATGAAGTTGTCTATTCAACAAATAAATAACAGCTTTATCTATCAATATGTAGGGTCTTGGACAATTAATAATAATTTTTCGTTAGAATTTGGGTATTTGATTGATTCACTGACTTCTATTATGTCAATGTTGATCACTACTGTTGCAATTATTGTTCTTATTTATAGTGACAGTTATATGGCTCATGATCAAGGATATTTGAGATTTTTTGCTTATATGAGTTTTTTCAATATTTCCATGTTGGGATTAGTTACTAGTTCGAATTTAATACAAATTTATATTTTTTGGGAATTAGTTGGAATGTGTTCGTATCTATTAATAGGTTTTTGGTTCACACGACCTATTGCAGCAAATGCTTGTCAAAAAGCCTTTGTAACTAATCGTGTAGGGGATTTTGGATTATTATTAGGAATT